CTCGAAATCAAAACATTGGGGTTGGACTTGTAAATCGACTCATAACCTTTCGAGCACAATCGATAGCTATTCGAACTCCTTTTACTTGTAGGAGTGCATCTTGGATCTGTCGATTATGTTATGGCCGGAGTCCTACTCACGGCGACCTGGTTGAGTTGGGAGAAGCTGTAGGTATTATTGCAGGCCAATCGATTGGGGAACCGGGTACTCAATTAACATTAAGAACTTTTCATACTGGCGGAGTATTCACGGGGGGTACTGCAGAACATGTGCGAGCCCCTTCTAATGGAAAAATCAAATTCAATGAGGATTTGGTTCATCTGACACGTACACGCCACGGACATCCCGCGTTTCTATGTTCTATAAACTTGTATGTAACTATTGAGAGTGAAGATATTCGGCATAATGTAAATATTCCACCCCAAAGTTTTCTTTTAGTTCAAAATGATCAATATGTAGAATCAGAACAAGTAATTGCGGAGATTCGCGCAGGAACATCCACTTTGAATTTTAAAGAGAGGGTTCGAAAACATATTTATTCTGACTCGGATGGAGAAATGCACTGGAGCACCGACGTGTATCATGCACTCGAATTTACATACGGCAACGTTCATCTACTACCTAAAACAAGTCATTTATGGATATTATTAGGAGGTCCGTGCAGATCTAGTCTAGTCTCACTTGCGCTCCATAAGGATCAAGATCAAATGAGTGCGCATTTTCCTTCTCTCAAGAGAGGATCCACATCTAACCTCCCAGGAACGAATGATCAGTCGAGCCAAAAATTCTTCCCTTCAGATTTTTCGGGTAAAAAAGAACATAGGATTCCTGATTATTCAGACATTAGTCGAATTAGAGGTACTGGTTGTTATAATCTCATGGATCCCCCCATTCTATACCAGAATTCTGATTTATTCTCACAGAGGCGAAGAAATAGATTCATCATTCCACTCCAGTCGATTCAAGAACGCGAGAACGAACTAATGCCCCCCTCAGGTATCTCGATTGAAATCCCCTCCAATGGTATTTTGCGTAGAAAGAGTATTCTTGCTTGTTTCGACGATCCTCGATACAGAAGAAAGAGTTCGGGCATTACTAAATATGGGACTCTAGAAATGCATTCAATCCCCCAAAAAGAGGATTTGATTGAGTATCGAGGAGACAAAGAGTTTTGGGCAAAATACCAAACGAAAGTAGATCAGTTTTTTTTCATTCCCGAGGAAGTGCATATCTTACCCGCACCTTCTTACATAATGGTACGGAACAATAGTATCATTAGGGTAGATACACAAATTACTTTAAATAGAATAAGCCGAGTGGGCGGGTTGGTCCGAGTGGAGAGAAAAAAAAACAGAATTGAACTTAAAATCTTTTCTGGAGATATCTATTTTCCTGGAGAGACAGATAAGATATCCCGACATACTGGCGTCTTGATACCACTAGGAACAGGAAAACAAGATTCCAAGGAATCAAAAAAACGGAACCATTGGATCTATGTTCAACGGATTACACTTAGCAAGAAAAAGTATTTTGTTTTGGTTCGGCCTGTCGTTACATATGAAATAATGGACGGTATAACTTTAGCAACGCTTTTTCCTCCGGATCCGCTGCAGGAAAGGGATAATGTGCAACTTCAAGTTGTCAATTATATCCTTTCTGGAAATGGTAAACCAATTCGAGGAATTTCTGATACAAACATTCAATTAGTTCGGACTTGTTTAGTATTGAATTGGACGCAAGACAAAAAAAGTTCTTCTAGTCAAGAAGCCCGTGCTTCCCTTGTTGAAATAAGGGCAAATGCTTTGATTCGACATTTCCTAAGAATCGACTTGGTGAAATCCACTATTTTATATATCGGAAAAAGAAATGATCCGTCGGGCTCAGGGTTGCTCTCTGCTAATGGATCGGATTGCACCAATATCAATCCGTTTTTTTCTATTTATTCCAGAGCAAGAATCCAACAACCCCTTAATCAAAATCAAAAAACTATTCATACGTTGTTGAATAGAAATAAGGGATTCCAGTCGTTGATAATTTTGTCATCATCCAATTGTTTTCGAATGGGTCCATTCAACGATGTAAAATATCACAATGTGATAAAAGAATCAATTAAAATTACAAAAGATCCTCGAATTCCAATTAAGAATTCCCTAGGGCCTTTAGGAACAGCCTTTCTACTTGTAAATGTTTATTCGTTTTACCATTTAATAACTCATAATCAGATCTTGGTAAATAAGTATTTGCAACTTGACAATTTAAAACAGACTTTTCAAGTAATTCAATATTTTTTACTAGATGAAAATGAGCAAATTTATAATCGCGATCCATGCAGTAACATTATTTTGAATTTGAATTGGGATTTTCTGCATCTCAATTATTGTCAAGAAACATCTACAATAATGAGTCTTGGGCAGCTTATTTGTGAAAATATATGTATAGTCAAAAGCGCACCACACCTAAAATCGGGTCAAGTTATACTTGTTCAAGTTGACTCTGTAGT